ATTCTTCCAATAATTCTTCCGAACCCAATCTTTTAAAAAAAGTGCGTACAGTACTTTTGTGTTTACGAGCCAAGGTTTTAATACAAGAAAGACGAAGTATATACTTTATTCGATACAAACTATTTTTTTTTGAGGATCCATTATAATAATGAGAAAGATTTCTGCATATCTTCAAAAATCGGTCAATAATATAAAAATCGGCTGAATCGGCCCATACCGACTTACTAATGGGGTGTCCTAATACATTACAAAATTTTGCTTTAGCCAATGATCTAATTAGAGGAATAATTGGAACTATTGCATCAAGCTTTTTGGTAACATTTTTGATTAGAAATGAATTATGTAACGTTTGACTCCTTAACGCGGAAAGATTTAGACGAACATTTGAAAAATAGCCTAAAAAGTGAAAGGAATACTTGGATAATTGGTTTATATGGATCATTCCCGGTTGAGACCAAACATCAAAATGACATTGCCACAAATAGATAAAATAGTATTTCCATTTATTCACTAAAAGCGGTTCATTCTTTGAAGACAGAATGGACTTTCCTTGATATCTAACATAATGAATGAGAGGGTCTTTGAAGAATGATAAGGTAGACGAAAAATCCTTAGAAAAGACGTCTACAAGATGTTCTATTTTTTCATAGAAATAGATTCGCTCAAAAAGAACGCTAAAAGATTTGAATCGTAAATGAGATGATTTGTTACGTAGAAGAAAGAAGATAGATTCATATTCCCCTACATAAAAATTATATAGGAACAAGAAAAATCTTGGATTACTTTTTGAAAAAGTATAAATCGATTTTTGTTGAGTAATAAGATTATTACTCCAATTACAATACTCATAAAGAAACAACCTTAATAAATGAAAGAAAGGGGCATCTTTCACCCAGTATCGAAGGGTTTGAACCAAGATTTCCAGATGGATAGGATAAGGTATTCGTATATCTGACACATAGTTTAAATATGTAAATTTATCCTCGAAAAAGGGAAAAATTGAATGAATTGATCGCAAATTCTTATAATATTTTACGATTTCTGCCTCATCTAAAGAAGAGCTTAATTGTAGGGAAAATGGAATTTCCACGACGACGGTAAATCCCTTGGATATTATTTGAGAGTCTAAATTTTTGTTATATCCCAAAAATTGATTTTTGTTAGAATCATTAGCAGAAAAAAGAAAAGGATTCTGTTGATACATTCGAGTAATGAAACGTTTTACAATTAGTAAACTAGATTTATTGTCATAACCCACATTTTCCGCAAAAACTAATCTATTTAAATCATGACCATAAGCGAGTCCATAAATATATTCCCGAAAAATAAGTGGATATAGGAAATCCCGCTGGCAGGATCTATCTAGTTCTAAATATACTTGATATTCCTCCATTTTTGAAATTTTATTTGATCAAACAAAAGATCTGGGATTCGTTGGATTATCAAATGATACATAGTGCGATAAGGTCAAAACAGGGTGGTATTCTATTATCACTATCTAATAGATTTGAATTCGAATAAAAACCGAATATGAATAGATACCTAAAAAACAAGTCAACCCCCATCAATGGACTCTCTCCTCGCTTTTTTCATATACTAGTTCTAGGATAACAAGCTAGTTATAAATCCTTTATTTTTTTTTCTCAGCCCAATCGCTCTTTTGATTTTGGAAAAAAAATATCTTTACTTTATGAATATACATCAATATACTCTTTTTTCTACACATTTATCGCTGTCCCATAACATAATGGAAAATAGCTAATAGTTAGGACTCATAACAAAAATCGATAATCCATTCGTGGGAAAAGCTTTTCTCACATCAAGCACTAATTTATTTTTAACATACAATTAGATGGGGTAATCATTTAAATTCAAAACGAAAGTTCGTTACTTTTTGTTTACATATAATTGGAGCCCCCAAGCTCTATCCCTTTATTAATTCAACCCAACTAAATTTTTTTGTTCCGAGCCGACAATTAAAACAAAAAATATGCGCCGTATCCAATAAGAATGAAATGTTTTTCGAATTCGCCATTTATACGACATGCTGCTTTTTCCATTCATTCCTTTCTGGATCAGTCGTGGTCTTACAAACTCTACCGGTGGTATAGACGAACCAACTGCTTCATAGAAATGTGTAAAAAATGGAGTCGCGCTTAAAAGCCGAGTACTCTACCATTGAGTTAGCAACCCTAATCCAATTTTGAAAATTTAAAATAAAAGGCTGTATATATCCAATCACAATACATAAAAATAAAAAAAAAAATATTCCATGAAAATGTAAAAATAGAAAAAAAATTAAAAATGAGGACCATCTCTTTGTTTACTATGCAATACATTATTTTAGAGTATTATTCTTTTTATTTTTTATTCTATTTACCTTTGAACTTCGAATCAAAAAAGAACTTGTTGTTATTTGTATTACAAAAAATCCAACGAACCCACCATTTGATGAAGTAAAAAAAACCTATGTAACGTGAATAAATCGATCGATTTATTC